GCATGCAATACTATAATATTGTAATTACATGTGTTTTAGGTTGAAATGAAGTGCTTAGGGGTTTTGAGAAAACTAGTTGTCTTTACGGGGGTCTGTTTCAATATTTTTAGTCCCATGCTTTAATTAAGCTACGCTAGCGCAATGTAATATTATAATATTGAGATATGTGTGTTGGGCTAAAATGGAGTGTCCGGGGGTTATGTCTTTTTATTACTCCTGTAAATGTAACCCTTTTCAAATATTTGTCCCCGACCTTATTAACCTTCATCACTCATTTACAAGTTATTGCTAAAATTTTACAAAAATGAATGTCCTGATAACCAATATAGTCCATGCATGCATGGACATATACTTATATAAGCCTCAGATTCATGTACCCCTTGATATTAATTGTAACACACCATAAATATAATTTCGTCCAAAGTAAATGGAACTATTACAAGTATCATGTTTTGCCCTAAAATACTTTCATAGGGTATAAAGTTTTCTTCGATTTTAATTAGATACACTATATATGTGCGAAATATCATGTTGATGTGCATGTATAATGCCGTCTAATGTTTGGGTAGGACGTAATTCAAGGAATAGTTTAATTTTAGAATTCTAGCTTTGGGAGTTAGCGGTAGGGGTTCAAATCCCTTTTCTTTGAGCAGTAGGGGGGATTTTAACCCCCGGCATCCGGTTTACAAGACCGGCGCTCTGAGTGTCTGAGCTACTAGTGCAGGATCATTCAAGGACTTCGTTTTCTAGTCAACCGGCGAATGGCATAAGTACTAGGAATAAGAAGAAGTAGAGGAAAGAAGCAACTTGTCCGATAATGATGTAGGGGTGTTCAACAGGCATACCTCCAATTCAGGTGAGGATGGCAACGTTTGCAATTAATGTTCAAAATAGGAATTGGGTGACGGGTCGGAATGTGAGGCTTCGTTGTTTTGAAGTGTGGATTAGTGGGACTACTAGTAGGACAAGAATTGATGCTAGAAGGGCCAGGACTCCTCCCAGTTTGTTAGGGATCGATCGTAGGATCGCGTATGCAAATAAGAAGTATCATTCGGGCTTAATATGTGGCGGGGTCACAAGGGGGTTGGCTGGTGTGAAGTTGTCGGGGTCTCCCAGCAGGTTAGGAGAGAACAGTGCTAGGGAGGTAAGTGCTATTAAGAGGATTGCGAATCCCAGGAGGTCTTTGTAGGAGAAATAGGGGTGGAAGGGGATTTTGTCTGCATCTGAGTTTAGGCCAAGAGGGTTGTTTGCGCCTTGCTCGTGTAGGAACAGTAGGTGGATAAGGCTTATGGCTGCAATGATAAAGGGGAGAAGGAAGTGAAATGCGAAAAACCGAGTAAGGGTTGCATTGTCTACTGAGAAGCCCCCTCAAATTCATTGAACGAGAGTGTTGCCGATATAAGGGACTGCGGATAGAAGATTGGTAATAACAGTGGCCCCTCAGAATGATATTTGGCCTCAAGGTAAGACGTAACCAACGAAAGCGGTTATTATTACTAATAATAAAAGGACTACGCCAACATTTCATGCTTCTTTGTTAAGGAAGGAGCCGTAGTATAGTCCTCGGCCAATATGGAAGTAGATGCAAATAAAAAAGAATGATGCGCCGTTGGCGTGAAGGTTTCGGATTAGCCATCCGTAGTTTACGTCCCGGCAAATATGGGTAACGGATGAGAAAGCTGTTGCGATATCTGAAGTGTAATGTATGGCTAGGAATAGTCCTGTGACAATTTGAGCTACAAGGCAGAGGCCTAGGAGAGAGCCAAAGTTTCATCATGCTGAGATGTTGGAGGGAGCTGGGAGGTCTACCAGCGCATCGTTGGCGATTTTTAGGAGTGGGTGGGTTTTGCGTAAGTTTGCCATTAGAGTTCTTGTAGTTAAATAATAACGGTGGTTTTTCAAGCCATTAATCCTGGTTAGAGTCCTGGCAGGAATTATGACTTATATAATATCTTTATTTTCATTAGGTTTAGTGCTGGGTCTTGTTGCGGTGGCTTCTAATCCTTCTCCTTACTTTGCTGCTTTAGGGCTGGTGGTAGTAGCAGGTTTTGGGTGTGGGATTTTAGCGGGACATGGGGGTTCTTTCTTATCTCTAATTTTGTTTTTAATTTACTTAGGAGGAATGTTGGTTGTGTTTGCTTACTCGGCGGCTCTTGCCGCTGAGCCTTATCCTGAGAGCTGGGGTAGTCAGGCTGTTGGCATGTACATATTAATGTACATTGTAGGGGTAGTTTTGGTTACTTGTTTTTTATGAGAAGGTTGGTATGAATTTTCTTGAGTAACTGCAGATGAGTTTAGTGAGTTCTCTGTGCTTCGGGGGGATGTTGGGGGTGTTGCGTTAATATATTCGCTAGGGGGTGGTATATTGGTTGTAGGTGCGTGAGTGCTTCTTCTTACCCTATTTGTAGTGTTGGAGTTAACTCGGGGTCTGAGTCGAGGGACTCTTCGGGCTGTTTAGAATAAAAGTATAAGAGTTGCAAGGGTTAGGGTCAATAGGAATGTGATGAGGTAGGTTTTAATTATTCCTCGTTGGATGTTGCTTACGGTTGAAATAAGAGGGGTATTGAGAGAAGTTACGGCTTTGGGGCCGGTTTTTTCTAGTCAAGTTTGGTCAATTATTTGGGTGGCAATAGTTTGTCCTAAAACCAGGCTTAGTTTAGGGGGAAGGCGGTGAATAATTGCTGGGAAAAATCCTAGTATATTAGAGAAGTGGTGGTAGGCTAGTTGAGGGGTTGGTTTGAATTGTTTGGTTGTTAGGGATGCTAGTTCGAGGGCAATAATTAAGCCTAGGACAGAAACAATCAGGGCGGCTAATTTAAGTAAGGGAGGTATGGATATAATGGGTGTTTTTAGGGGGAGTGTATTAGAAATAATCACGAAACCGGCGATAATGCTTCCTCCAACCAGCCGTTTTATAGGGTTAACTATTGCGGGGTCATTTTCATTGATAGGTGATAAGGGGTAAAATCGGGGGTGGCCCATAGATACAAAGAAGACCACTCGGAGGCTGTAAACGGCCGTAAAGGAGGTGGCTAAAAGGGTTAAGACAAGGGCTCAGGCGTTAAGGTGGGATGTGTTTAATGCTTCGATGATGGCATCTTTCGAGAAAAAGCCGGCTAGGAAAGGCGTGCCCGTAAGAGCCAGGCTACCAATTGTTAGGCAAGAGGATGTGAAAGGAGTTAGGCGATGTATCCCCCCTATCTTTCGGATGTCTTGCTCGTCGTTAAGGCTGTGGATGATCGAGCCGGAGCAGAGGAATAGTAATGCCTTGAAAAAGGCATGGGTGGAGATATGGATGAAGGCGAGCTGAGGCTGGTTTAGTCCAATGGCGACTATTATTAGTCCTAATTGGCTTGAGGTGGAGAAAGCAACAATTTTTTTGATATCATTTTGTGTAAGAGCGCAGGTGGCGGTAAATAGCGTGGTCAGTGCCCCTAGACAGAGGCAGGTTGTTAAGGCTGTTTGGTTGTTTTGCAACAGAGGGCTCATTCGGATGAGCAAGAAAATGCCGGCCACGACTATGGTGCTGGAATGTAGTAGGGCAGAGACCGGTGTAGGACCCTCTATAGCAGAGGGGAGTCAAGGGTGTAGGCCGAATTGAGCGGATTTTCCAGTGGCGGCGAGGATAAGCCCGAGGAGGGGGAGGGTAAGGTCTAGGCCTTTAGCTGCTGCGAAGATTTGTTGTATTTCTCAGGAGTTGAGATTCATTGCGAGTCATGCCATGGCGAACATTAGGCCAATGTCCCCTACTCGGTTGTATAGCACTGCTTGAAGGGCGGCGGTGTTTGCATCTGCCCGTCCGTATCATCAGCCGATGAGGAGGAAAGACATAATGCCTACTCCTTCTCAGCCAATGAAAAGTTGGAATATGTTGTTTGCTGTAACTAGAATGATTATGGCGATAAGGAAAATAAGGAGGTACTTAAAGAATCGGTTTATGAAGGGGTCTGAGTGTATGTATCAAGATGCGAATTCAAGAATGGACCAGGTTACATAAAGGGCGATAGGGGTAAAGGTGATAGAGTAATAGTCGAATTTAAAGCTGATGTTAACGTCAAAGGTTGTGGTGTTTATTCAGTTTCAGTTAGTAATGATTGTTTCTGCGCCTTCGTTTAGGAATAGGCAAAGTGGTAGGAGGCTAACGAAGAAAGCTGCTTTAACAGCCACTTTAACTTGAACGAGGGCTCAATCGGCTTTTTGGGGGTTGGGGTTCAAGGTTGTAAATACGGGGTATACTAGTAGTGTAAAAATAAGAATTAAGCTTGATGTCATGGTAAGAGGAGTGAAGTGCATAGCTACTACTTGGATTTGCACCAAGAGTTTTTGGTTCCTAAGACCAACGGATGAGCTATTATCCTTTAGGAGCGGGGTGAAAGAGCCTCGGAGTCAAACCAAGGATTGGCGAAGATTAGCAGTCTTCGTTGCTGTAAGCCTCTCTCGGTGGGTAAGAGGATTTTAACCTCTGTCTCTAGAATCACAATCTAATATTTTTATTAAAACTATACCTACAGGCAGCCCAACCTCAGATTAGTTCGGGCTTCAGGATTAGGAGAAGAAGGGGGATGAGGTGAAGGGTAATTAGTAAATGCTCTCGTGAGTGGGAGGGGTCTAGGGCAATGATATGTGCTGGGAGCGGGCCTCGTTGAGTTATTAGGAATATGTAGAGGGAATAGGCGGCTGTAATCAGGGTTCCAGCCCCTGTAAGGATAAAGGTTGGCCAGGATCAGTTGAATAGTGATGTGAAGATTATTAATTCCCCTATAAGATTGGGTAAAGGCGGTAAGGCTAGGTTGGCCAGACTGGCAATGAATCATCAGGATGTCATTAGGGGAAGGGCTATTTGTAGGCCTCGGGCTAGCAATATGGTTCGGCTATGTGTACGCTCGTAGTTGGTATTTGCGAGGCAGAAGAGGGCAGAGGAGGTCAGGCCATGTGCAATTATAAGAATTAGAGCACCCGTGAAGCCTCAGGCTGTTTGAATGAGAATGCCGCCTACAACGAGGCCTATATGGCTGACTGAAGAATAAGCAATTAGTGACTTAAGGTCGGTTTGGCGCAGGCAGATTGAACCTGTTATAATTACGCCTCATAGGGCTAGGATAATAAATGGGTAGCTTAGTTCCTTGGTGAGGGGCTCGAGAATAGTCAGTATTCGTATTATTCCGTATCCCCCTAGTTTTAGTAATACGGCGGCAAGAATTATAGAGCCTGCGACAGGGGCTTCGACGTGCGCCTTAGGAAGTCAGAGGTGGACGCCATAAAGTGGCATCTTAACTAGGAATGCTAGCAAGCAGCTAACCCATCAGATTTTGTCTGCATACGAGGTGAGGTGTAAGGGGTTGGAGAATTGGAGGGTTAAGAGGGATAGAGTTCCTGTGGTGTTTTGAAGGAGGAGGAGGGCAATGAGGAGGGGGAGGGATGCTGCTAGGGTGTAAAATAGGAAATAGAAGCCTGCACTTAATCGCTCTGTTTGGTTGCCTCACCGGGTAATAAGGACTAGTGTTGGGAGAAGGGTGGCTTCAAATATAACATAAAATATGATGATTTCAGTAGCACCAAATGCTATAATTAAGAAGATTTGTAGGGTTGTTAGTAAAGTAATATACATTCGTTGGCGATTGATAGGTTCAGAAGTTAGGTGGTTTTGACTAGCAAGAATTATAAGAGGGAGAAGTCAGCAGGTGAGGACCAGGAGGGGGGTAGAGAGGGGGTCAGTTGCCAGGTAAGGGTTGAGGCAAGATCATCCTGTTTCTGAAAGGTTTTTTAGTCACGAAAAGCTAGCTAGCGCAATAATTAGGCTGTGTGCGAGAGTTGTAGGTCACAGTTGTTTAGTAGGGGATAGTCAGATTGTCGGGATTAGTATTAGGGTGGGGACGAGGATTTTTAACATTGTAAGAGGTTTAAGCTTTGTAGGCGGTCGGTACCATGGGTGCGAGCTGTTGCTACCAGGAGGGCTAGGCCTGCACTAGCTTCGCAAGCTGAGAAGGCTAATAAAAGCATGGGGGAGGGTGAGAAAGCTGTGGCGTCTAGTTGTAGTGTTCAAAGGGATATGGCAATAAATAGGGATAATATTATTCCTTCGAGGCAAAGGAGGGCAGAGAGGAGATGCGTTCGATGAAAGGCTAGGCCTGCAAGCCCTAGAATAAATGCTGACGAGAAGGTGAAGTGAGCGGGGGTCATTAGGTAGTTATGGACTTTAACCAGAAGTTTTTGAGCCGAAATCAAATGTTTTTCTTAAACTAACTGCCTATTCGGCTCATTCTAGTCCACCTTGGACTCATTCGTAAGCTAGGCCTAGGGTTAGGAGGGCTAAGACGGCGGAAGCTCATAGGAAGGTAATGAGGGGGGATGCTAGTTGATCTCCTCAGGGGAGTGGAAGGAGAAGGGCAATTTCTAGATCAAATAGAAGAAAGAGAATGGCAACAAGGAAAAATCGGATGGAAAACGGCAGGCGAGCTGATCCTAAGGGGTCAAAGCCGCATTCATAGGGGGATAGTTTTTCGTGGTCAGGGGTTATTTGTGGGAGTCAGAAGGAGACGGTGGCCAGGATGATGGAGAGTGCGAGGGTGATAAGGATGATTGTTATGACTAAGTTCATTATCTTTCCTTGGGTTTTAACCAAGACCGGGTGATTGGAAGTCACTTATACTGACATTAATACTAGAAAGATTATGATCCTCATCAGTAGATAGAGATGTATAGGAATAGTCAGACGACGTCTACGAAGTGCCAGTATCAGGCAGCTGCTTCAAAGCCAAAGTGATGTTCAGATGTGAAATGGTATTGGACTTGGCGCAGGAGGCAGACGGCCAGGAAGGTAGAGCCAATGATAACATGTAGGCCATGGAAGCCGGTTGCTACGAAGAATGTGGAGCCGTAGACTCCGTCGGCGATCGTGAATGGGGCTTCATAGTATTCTATGGCTTGTAAAAAAGTGAAGTAGAATCCAAGGAGGATCGTTAGGAATAGAGATTGGATTGCTTGTTTTCGTGATCCTTCTATGATGCTGTGGTGAGCTCAGGTGACTGTAACCCCTGAGGCGAGGAGGACGGCTGTGTTGAGAAGAGGCACTTCAAATGGGTCTAAGGTGGTGATGCCTGTAGGAGGTCAGGAGCCCCCTAGTTCAGGGGTGGGTGCAAGGCTTGAGTGGTAAAAGGCTCAGAAGAAGCCTAGAAAAAAGAATACTTCTGAGGTAATAAAGAGGATTATACCGTATCGAAGGCCTTTTTGGACGGGGGGTGTATGATGTCCTTGATATGTGCCTTCTCGTACAATGTCTCGTCATCATTGAAGTATTGTAAGGAGGAGGAGAATAATTCCGAGGGTTATGAGTGTTGTGGTGTGGAAGTGGAATCAAACTGCAAGACCTGAAGTTATTAACAGGGCGGCAACTGCGCCTGTTAAGGGTCAAGGGCTGGGGTCGACTATATGATATGCGTGTGCTTGATGGGCCATTAAACGTTTTCTTGTAGATATAGGCTTAGGAGAAGTACAAATACATATGCCTGGATTATAGCTACGGCAATTTCTAGTAGTGTAAGCATGAGTAGCAATACTGCTGTTAGTAGGGCTACAGTTGGCATTAGGGGCAGAAGGACGAGGACGGCTATTGAGACTAGTTGAATTAAAAGGTGGCCGGCTGTTAAGTTAGCTGTGAGTCGTACTCCTAGGGCGACGGGCCGGATAAATAAGCTAATTGTTTCGATAATAATGAGAACAGGAATTAGGGGTGTAGGGGTTCCTTCGGGGAGGAGGTGCCCTAGTGCTGCTGTTGGTTGGTTTCGTATCCCAATAATTACTGTTGCTAGTCATAAGGGCACGGCAAGGCCAAGGTTAAGGGATAGTTGTGTAGTTGGAGTAAAAGTATAGGGGAGGAGGCCTAGTATGTTTAGGGTAATGAGGAACACTATAAGAGAGGTAAAGAGAAGAGCTCATTTATGGCCGCCAACATTTAAAGGTAAGAAAGTTTGTTGAGTAAATCGGGCAATAAATCAGCTTTGGAAAGTAAGTATACGGTTATTTAGTCAGCGGAGGGAGGGGGTTGGGAAAAGAACTCAGGGGAGTACAAGGGAGATAGCTAATAAGGGAATACCCATATGTCACGGGCTTATGAATTGATCGAAGAGGCTTAGAGTCATGGTCAGAGTCAGTTTTCTGGTTGAGCAAAGTGGGGGGTTTGGGCGGCTTGTTCACCAGGGTAGGTGTGTCCTATAATTTTCATAGGGAGGAAATATAAAAATACTAATCAAGTAAACGCTAGGATGGCAAATCACGGGTTTGGGTTAAGCTGAGGCATTTCACTAAGGGTGGTTGGGGGTCACCAGTCTCTAGCTTAAAAGGCTAGCGCTTAATCCCTTTTTAGCTTCTTAGTGATAGGTCTTGGAGGGTGATGGAAAGTCAATTTTCGAAGGACTCTAGAAGGACGGCTTCTACTACAATGGGTATAAAGCTGTGGTTTGCCCCGCAAATTTCAGAGCATTGTCCGTAAAAGACCCCTGGTCGTGAGGTGATGAAGGCTGTTTGGTTTAAACGGCCGGGCACTGCGTCTATTTTCACTCCTAGTGTAGGGACTGCTCAGGAGTGAAGCACATCTTCAGCAGATACTAGGACTCGAATGGGAGATTCGACGGGTACGACTATTCGGTGGTCTGTTTCTAGAAGTCGGAATTGACCAGGCATTAGGTCTTGTGTTGGGATCATATAGGAGTCAAACCCAAGTTCTTCGTAGTCGGTGTACTCATAGCTTCAGTATCATTGGTGGCCCATAGCTTTTACTGTAAGGTGCGGGTCATTGACTTCATCTATAATATAGAGAATGCGTAAGGAGGGAAGAGCAATTATGATGAGGATAATTGCTGGGAGGACGGTTCAGATAATTTCGATCTCTTGAGAGTCTAGAATGTATTTGTCATAAATTTTGGTAGTGACCATGGCCACAATAATATAAAGTACGAATGCACTGATTAGGAATACGATTATTAGGGCGTGGTCGTGGAAGTGAAGAAGTTCTTCTATGAGAGGTGAGGTTGCGTCTTGAAATCCTAGTTGTTGGGGATGTGCCATTACTAAATAAATTATACAAGACACGCGGGGCTTTAACCCGTAATTCTGCTTTGACAAAGCAGTGTAATGGCTGTTTTACTAGAGTCTTATTAAAGAAGGTGGCAGAGCGGTTATGCGACTGGCTTGAAACCAGTCTATGGGGGTTCAATTCCTCCCTTTCTCGAGTTAATTGTGTTGAACTTTAACGAATGCGGGTTCCTCAAATGTGTGGTAGGGAGGAGGGCAGCCGTGCAGTCATTCTACATTGGTTATTGTGTGTTCGACTATTAGGACTTCTCGTTTAGAAGCAAATGCTTCTCAAACAATGTATATAAATAAAGATACTGCTAGGAGTGAGACTAAAGAGCCTATGGAGGAGATAGAGTTTCATAGAGTATAGGCATCGGGGTAATCGGAGTATCGTCGAGGCATTCCTGCTAGGCCAAGGAAGTGTTGGGGGAAGAAGGTTAGGTTTACCCCTGCGAACATTACTCCGAAGTGCACTTTTGTTCAGGTTTCGTGGAGTGTGTAGCCAGTGAATAATGGGAATCAGTGAACGAAGCCGGCGAGAATGGCGAATACGGCTCCTATTGACAGTACGTAGTGGAAGTGGGCTACTACGTAGTATGTGTCGTGAAGGACAATATCTAAAGAGGAATTGGCTAGAATAATTCCTGTTAGCCCTCCTACTGTGAAAAGGAAGATAAAGCCAAGGGCTCAAAGAAGTGGTGCTTCTCATTTGATATCGGCTCCGTGGAGGGTTGCCAGTCAGCTGAAGACTTTTACGCCAGTGGGGATTGCGATAATTATTGTGGCGGATGTAAAGTAGGCACGTGTGTCTACGTCTATACCAACTGTGAACATATGGTGGGCCCACACAATAAATCCTAAAAGACCGATTGCTATCATGGCTCAAACCATTCCTATATAACCGAAAGGTTCTTTTTTACCGCTATAGTAAGCGACAATGTGGGAAATTATTCCGAACCCTGGGAGGATAAGAATATACACTTCTGGATGGCCGAAGAATCAAAATAGGTGTTGATAAAGAATTGGGTCTCCTCCCCCAGCAGGGTCAAAGAATGTGGTATTCAGGTTTCGATCTGTGAGAAGCATTGTGATTCCCGCAGCAAGGACTGGAAGGGAGAGAAGTAGCAGCACTGCGGTAATTAGCACTGCTCAGACAAATAGGGGGGTTTGATATTGAGAGATGGCAGGGGGTTTTATATTAATGATAGTAGTAATAAAGTTAATAGCTCCAAGAATTGAGGAAACTCCTGCTAGATGAAGTGAGAAGATGGTTAGGTCTACTGATGCTCCTGCATGAGCTAAGTTGCCAGCTAGAGGAGGATAGACTGTTCATCCAGTACCGGCCCCGGCCTCTACTCCGGCGGAGGCCAGAAGAAGAAGAAGGGAGGGAGGGAGGAGTCAAAAGCTTATGTTATTTATTCGGGGAAATGCCATGTCGGGGGCCCCAATTATTAGGGGAACTAGTCAGTTTCCGAACCCTCCAATTATAGCGGGTATGACTATAAAGAAAATTATTACGAATGCATGTGCTGTAACGATAACATTGTAGATTTGGTCATCCCCTAGGAGGCTGCCTGGTTGATTTAGCTCTGCTCGAATTAGTAGGCTTAAAGCTGTTCCTACTATCCCAGCTCAAGCACCGAATAATAAATAGAGGGTGCCGATGTCTTTATGATTGGTTGAAAAAAGTCAACGTGTAATTGCCACAGGTAAGATGGCTGAGTATTAAGCGGTGGATTGTAGCCCCACATACAGAGGTTTGAGTCCTCTTCTTGCTAAAGTCCCGAGGTGTATTAGACATATTAGATTGCAAATCTGAAGAAGCAGACTAATCGTCTGCCGGGGCTTTCCCCCGCCTTAGGCGTGTTATAACTAGGCGGGGGAAAGTTAGACGGATGCTCGCTGGTTTGGGCGCTTAGCTGTTAACTAAGAGTTTGTAGGATCGAGGCCTGCCCATCTAGAATAAGGCTTTAGCTTAATTAAAGTGTCTGTTTTGCATGCAGGAGATGTGGGGTAATATCCCGCAAGTCTTACAGCGACTGGAGGGTTTTCACCTCCGCTGAGAGCTTTGAAGGCTCTTGGTCTAGGTGGTCTAACCTAAGTCACTTTAAATCAAGGGGTTTAATGGCTTGTGTTAGTAGGTAAGTAGTGCAAGCAGGGCGGGGGTGAGGGGTAGAAGGGCGACTGCTAGGACGGCGCTGATAGAGAGGGGCATAGTGAGTCGTGATGTTATAAGTCGTCAGGGAGCTGTGCTGGTTGTGGTGTTAGGGGCAAGGGTGAGGGTTGTCGCTACGGAGAGTCGGACGTAGAAGAATGCGCTAAGGAGGGTGCCTGCAATGGCAAGTGCAGCTGTTGGGGCGAGGCCTTGTTTGGCAAGTTCTTTTAGAATAAGTAGTTTTGCTAGGAAGCCGGTCAGTGGGGGGAGGCTGGCTAGTGACAGTAGGAGGAAGGGCAATAGGGTGGTGAGAATGGGATTTTTTGCCCCTAGAGCAAATAGTGATTTTACAGAGGTGACGTTTTTGAGCATAAAAAGAGTGAATGTGGCGTAAGTTACAATGATGTAAAGTAAGAGGGCAAGTAATGCCAGGGGGCGGGAGTATTGCAGTACTAGGATTATTCAACCCAGGTGGGCAATTGAAGAGTAGCCAAGTACTTTTCGCAGTTGGGTTTGGTTTAGTCCTCCTCAACCTCCGATAAAAATTGAAGCGATGCCAAGTGTGATTAGGAGTAGTGAGTTAGGGGTTTGGATTTGGGCGAGGATGGCAAAAGGGGCTAATTTTTGTCAGGTGGCTATAATGACACCTGTATTTAGTTCTAGTCCTTGGAGGACTTCGGGCTGTCAGGAGTGAAGTGGGGCGAGTCCAATTTTAAGGGCTAGGGCCAGAGTAACTATGGTTAAAGGTAGGGGGTGGCTTGTTTGTTGAATGTCTCAGTGTCCTGAGATTCAGGCGTTGGTGGTGCTTGCAAATAGAAGTACGGCGGCTGCTGTTGCTTGGATAAGAAAGTATTTGGTAGCTGCTTCAACTGCTCGGGGATGATGATGTTGGGCTATAAGAGGCAGGATAGCAAGGGTGCTGATTTCTAAGCCTATTCAGGCCAGGAGTCAGTGAGAGCTCACGAATGTGAGGGAAGTGCCAATACCAAGTGCAAAGAGTAGGATAGTGAGCGTGATAACGGTCATTAGCAGAAGAAGGACTTTAACCAACATGTTCGGGGTATGGGCCCGAAAGCTTTAAATTAGCTGATTCTACTAGGAAGTAGTGTAGTGGAAGCACTGGGAGTTTTGATCTCCCCAGGTAGGGTTCAAATCCCTTTTTTCTAAGGAGTTGGAGGGAATTTAACCCTCATGATTCACTCTATCAAAGTGGCCCTTTGTTTCAGGCACAACTCCTGTTTACATTTGAGGGGGTAGTCCTGCAAATGCGATGGGCACTGATAGATGTCAAATAACTAAAGCTAAGGTGAGGGGAAGGAAGTTTTTTCAGATGAGGTGTATGAGTTGATCGTATCGGAATCGAGGGTAGGAGGCTCGAACCCATAAGAATACTACTGAGAGTAGGGCTGCTTTAATCATAAGGTTAGTTGTTGTAAGTATGGGGAGGGAGGGGAGGTAGGTAGCCCCTAGGAAGAGTGTGGCGGACAAAGTGTTTATAAGGAGAATATTAGAGTATTCTGCTAGGAAAAATAATGCAAAGGGTCCGCCAGCATATTCTACGTTGAAACCTGAAACTAGCTCTGATTCGCCTTCTGTTAGGTCGAAGGGGGCTCGGTTGGTTTCTGCTAATGTTGAGATGTACCATATGGCTGCTAGGGGCCAGGCTGGAAGAATTAGCCATACACTTTCTTGAGCGATGCTGAAGGTTTGTAATGTGAAGCCGCCAGTAAAGATAATTGCGTTTAGAAGAATTAGTCCGAGGCTAACTTCGTATGAGATGGTTTGGGCTACGGCTCGTAGCGCCCCGATGAGGGCGTATTTTGAATTTGAGGCTCAGCCTGATCCTAAAATAGAGTAGACCGCGAGGCTCGAAAGTGCGAGGATAAATAAAACTCCTAGGTTGAGGTCAATTACTGGATGTGGTATAGGTATAGGTGCTCATAGGGTGAGGGCTAGTGTGAGGGCCATAATAGGAGTAACTAAGAATAGAAATGGAGAGGAGGTTAAAGGTCGAATAGGCTCTTTAATGAAGAGTTTGATGCCGTCGGCAATGGGTTGAAGGAGCCCGTAGGGCCCTACGATGTTTGGCCCTTTTCGAAATTGCATATACCCTAGTACTTTTCGTTCAAGGAGGGTTAGGAAAGCAACGGCTAGGAGAACCGGGACGATGAAAGCTAGTGGGTTGATGATGTGAGTTACTAGTGTTGAGAGCATAGTAAAGGAGAGGATTTGAACCTCTGTGTAAAGAGCTTAAATCTTTTGCAATGAAGCCATGCTCTGCCACCTTGACATGCCATTATTTTGGGCGGGGGAAAGGGTATGTCCATTTACCTATTTGAGTTGTGGTCATTAGGTTGGGGGGAGGCGTACTTTAAGCATGGGCTTCTTCTTTTCGATCCTTTCGTACTAGAAAAGAACATTTCATAGATAGAAACTGACCTGGATTGCTCCGGTCTGAACTCAGATCACGTAGGACTTTAATCGTTGAACAAACGAACCCTTAATAGCGGCTGCACCATTAGGATGTCCTGATCCAACATCGAGGTCGTAAACCCCCTTGTCGATATGGGCTCTAAAAGGGGATTGCGCTGTTATCCCTGGAGTAACTTGGTCCGTTGATCGGCGCTGCCGGATCTTGTTAGTCAGAGGTTCTGTTTATTAGAGCGGGGGCTCTGGGTTGTAGGAATTGTATTCCCGTTCTACATGGGGGTTTTTCATTTCCCCGTGGTCGCCCCAACCGAAGGCATTAGGGCAGGGTATAAGTTGTTTTATCTATTAGGCTAGGGTACTTAACATAGTCTGTCTTGGTGCCTTAAGCTTCACAGGGTCTTCTCGTCTTATGTGCATATCCCCGCTTCTGCACGGGGAGATCAATTTCATTGACTTGAAAGAAGAGACAGTTAAGCCCTCGTTATGCCATTCATACAGGTCTCCATTTAAAAGACAAGTGATTGCGCTACCTTTGCACGGTCAAAATACCGCGGCCGTTAAACGTATAGTCACAGGGCAGGCGGGACCTCTTATTTGTTAATTTTGCAAGAGGCGATGTTTTTGGTAAACAGGCGAGGCTTGATGTGTTTGCCGAGTTCCTTTTCTTTCTTTTAGTCTTTCCTTGGAAGCACGCCGGTGTAGGGTTAACGGTTAAGTTCGTTGGATGGTTTTCTGGTTGTTTGGTTTGTTGTCCACTTCCCTCTTTGTTTGGGGCCGTTAAGATTCGGTGGGTTGTCCAATCCGATTTACACTTGTGCGCGGAGAGAGTCTAAGTGCTCTCTTATTACTCATACTAGCATGATCTCTTCTATGTCGATAATAGAATGGCCTGGTAGGGTTAGGGGGTTGAGGTTAAGTTATCAGGATAGGGGAAAAATAATATGTCTGAGCTTTAACGCTTTCTGTAGGGATGGCTGCTTTTAGGCCCACCAAGACATTGTTTCTTATTTAGAGTATGATCTCTTCCCTCCTGGGGAAGTTGTGTCTTGTATTAAAGGGGCTGTACCCCCTTTAATTAACTCTCCTGGTTTCTTTTATTGTGTCTAAAGATTAAGATTGGGTGCGAGGGGAGAAGCCTGGAGGCTGAACTTCTATCCAGTTCCCAGGCAACCAGCTATAACTAAGTTCGGTAGGTCTGTCACCGCTACTCGAAGCTTTTCCCACTCTTTTGCCACAGAGACGGGTTCGCCCTATTGATAGGCTATCTTGGAGTAGCTCACTTAGTTTCGGGGAGTCAAACTAAAGTGCTCTTTGCTTGAATTTTACTAGCTAATTCATGATGCAAAAGGTACGAGTTAGAGTCTCTGCTTTTTAGTGCTTGACTGGGTTGTTTCATTTCTCTTTCAGCTTTCCCTTGCGGTACTTTTTCTATAGCTCCGGGGTTCCTTTTCTATCGCCTTTACTAGGGAGGAAAAATGATTTGTTGAGTTATTAATTAATTTGTTTGGGGTTATAAAGAGTGATTTGTTGTTTTTGGGTGGTGTGGGCTAGCTTCTAGGCGTCAGGGCAATCCGATTTGCACGGATGACTTCTCAGTGTAAGGGAGATGCTTTTCTGTCTTAGCTATGTCCTGGTATACTTATTCCAAGCGCACCTTCCGGTACACTTACCATGTTACGACTTGCCTCCCCTTTACAGTTATAGGGCTTTAATTAATTAAGAGTCTTAGCTCGGGGAGAGTGACGGGCGGTGTGTGCGCGCTTCAGAGCCGGTTTCAGTAGGACACTCTATTTCCTGCTTACTGCTAAATCCTCCTTCAGGCATGCGTTTCAGCATGTCATCCGTATGCCCTAGTATCAGGGAATGTAGCCCATTTCTTCCCCTTCCATACGCTACACCTCGACCTGACGTTTTGGGCTGTGCCGATTATGCTTACTGTTGGGCCTTCACAGGGTAAACTGACGACGGTGGTATATAGGCGGAAAGAACAAGGAAGGGTGAGGTTGAACGGGGATTATCGGTTCTAGAACAGGCTCCTCTAGGTGGGTTTAAAGCACCGCCAAGTCCTTTGGGTTTTAAGCTGATGCTCGTAGTACCCGGGCGGACAGTAAGGTATGTGAACTGTCTATGTTTATGGCTAGGCATAGTGGGGTATCTAATCCCAGTTTGTACCCTAGCTTTCGTGGATTCAGATATAATAAAGTTACTTTCGTGATCGGGCTTCCTACCTTCGTGAACGTATAACAGTGTGGAAGGTGTTTGACTTTAGTGTTCGGGGAATCTTAACCACGCTTTACGCCGGTGTCTAACAACTTGGGCCTCTCGTATAACCGCGGTGGCTGGCACGAGTTTTACCGGCCCTCTTAGCTTTGACTAAGTCAAGTTTTCACTTATGGCTTAATATTTATCACTGCTGAATTCCCTTGGGGGTGTGGCTAAGCAAGGCGTCATGGGCTCTTAATAAATGTGTGCCTGATACCAGCTCCTTGTTCCCAGGGAGGGAACTGTAGGGCATTCTCACGGGGGTGCGGATACTTGCATGTGTAAGTTAAGCTAGAGTTGTTGGAAAGGCCAGGACCAAACCTTTGTGCTTGCGGGGCTTTCTAGGGCCCATCTTAACATCTTCAGTGTCATGCTTTAATTAAGCTACGCTAGC